AAAGGAACATTTACCTATTTATATAACAGATCGTATGGTCGGTCACAAATTGGGAGAATTCGCACCTACTCTGACTTTCAAGGGACACGCGAAAAACGATAATAAATCTCGTCGTTAATAAAGTGAAATAGGTGCTTATCATTCATTGGTGGGAGGTGATTATGGCAAAATGGAGAAGGTGGAAGAAGGTCTTGCAAAAGATAGAGACGAAGAGGATCTTAAGTACACAAGTAAAAGCTTTAGCTGAAAATGTATGTATGTCTGCTCACAAAACACGAAGAGTCATTGATCAGATTCGTGGGCGTTCCTATGAGGAAACACTTATGCTACTGGAACTCATGCCTTATCGAGCATCTTATCCCATTTTTAAATTGGTTTATTCTGCAGCAGCAAATGCTAGTCACAATAAAAGTTTCAACGAAGCTGATTCAGTCATTAGTAAAGCCGAAGTCAATGGGGGTACTATCGTGAAAAGGTTAAAACCTCGGGCTCGAGGACGTAGTTATCCGATAAAAAGACCCACCTGTCATATAATTATTGTAGTGAGGGATAGCTCTAAAAAGAAAACGGATCAGGATATATATTTAGAAACAAAGGATCAATGGAAAGATCCTATAATAGAGAGATATTTGGAGAAAGAGAGAGAAAAAAAAGAGAAAGAGAGAGAAGAAAAATATGGGCAAAAAAATAAATCCCCTTGGTTTCCGACTTGGTGGGGAAAACCAAAAGCATAGATCCCTTTGGTTCGCGCAACCAAAAAATTATTCCATAGGTCTCCAGGAAGATGAAAAAATACGAGATTGTATCAAGAATTATGTACAAAAAAATAGGAGAATATCCTCGGGTTTCGAAGGAATTGCACATATAGAGATTCAAAAAAAAATCGATCTGATCCAGGTCATAATCTATATTGGATTTCCAAATTTGTTAATAGAGGGTCGAACACGAGGAATCGAAGAATTACAGATCAATGTACAAAAAGGATTTCATTCTGTGAACCGGAGACTTAACATTGCTATCACAAGAGTTGCAAAACCTTATGGACAACCTAATATTCTTGCAGAATATATAGCTCTACAATTAAAGAATAGAGTTTCCTTTCGAAAGGCAATGAAAAAAGCTATTGAATTAGCTGAACAAGCGGATACAAAAGGAATTCAAGTACAAATTGCAGGACGTATCGACGGAAAAGAAATTGCACGTGTCGAATGGATCAGAGAAGGTAGGGTTCCCCTACAAACCATTCGAGCTAAAATTGATCATTGTTCCCATACAGTTCGAACTATCTATGGGGTATTAGGCATCAAAATTTGGATATTTGTAGACGAGCAATAATGGGCCTTTCTTTGCCATTCTATCCAGTGATAGAACAAAAAACGACAAACTATTCTTTTTCCCTTCAATGAAAAATGAGCAATTCTAATTCTATAGGGTTGAATAAAAATTGGATTGATCATTTGGTAGAATTGCTATGCTTAGTGTGTGACTCGTTGGTTTTTCTTTAGAGTTGGGATTCAAAAAAAAAGGACTGGCCCCTAACTAATAACTATAGAACTTAGAACCAGCTCATTGCTTCGTATTATCGAGATCCAAGGAACCAGTCACTATATGATGTGTCAATCATATAGTTGTAGCAACTGAAATCTTTTTTCCATAAAGGAAAAATCAATCTGATTATGGATTGTGAAGCGAAAATAGAGGGATGTGGGTAAATGGAAGGACGAGAGAAAGAGAGAAGGAGAATATCAATGGTATATGATTCCAATATGTATGGTCTATTATGAATCATCTCATAAAAGGCAGTGTGATAAAGCATCAATACTGATTCGTCCATAATTAGATGAATACGGTTCATAGGAAAAATACCAATAATAAAGAGCCTCGAGTCAATAGAGACTGAGGAGATTGACTTGGGAACGAACTTGAATTGAGGAGCTCCATTGCAGAGTTCAGGCCTAGCCATTAATGGAGAAGCTATGGGAACGACGGAACCTGTGACTGCAGAAGATTCTATTGAAAACGAATCCTAATGATTCATTGGGTGGGATGGCGGAACCAACCAGGAACCAATTGATTTATTCTGAGAGGCCATGGGTTGACCCTACGAATGAAACAAATATTGAAAGAGTAAATATTCGCCCGCGAAACCCTTATTGAATTGCAAAATTTTGGCCGATTCGGTAAAGGTCAAGGATTCGTTATAAAAATAAAGCAAAGGCATTATCTTCTATATATAGAAATATACGTCTAGCTATATATACAAGATATACAGATTCCTACGTGACAGATTCAATATCAATAAATCCCATGATTTAGTGTATTATTCAATAAATACATGTGTATCTGTAATATTATTGAATCGTTTCATTCGCGAGGAGCTGGATGAGAAGAAACTCTCATGTCCGGTTCTGTAGTAGAGATGAGGTTGAGAAACAACCATCAACTATAACCCCAAAAGAACCAGATTCCGTAAACAACATAGAGGAAGAATGAAGGGAATATCTTATCGAGGCAATCATATTTGTTTCGGTAGATATGCTCTTCAGGCACTTGAACCCGCTTGGATCACATCTAGACAAATAGAAGCAGGGCGACGAGCAATGACACGATATGCGCGCCGTGGTGGAAAAATATGGGTCCGTATATTTCCCGACAAACCCGTTACAGTAAGACCTACGGAAACCCGTATGGGTTCGGGGAAGGGATCTCCCGAATATTGGGTATCTGTTGTTAAGCCGGGTCGAATACTTTATGAAATGGGCGGAGTATCGGAAACTGTAGCCAGAGCAGCTATTAAAATAGCTGCGTGCAAAATGCCTATACGAACGCAATTCATTATTTCAGGATAGGGATGTGGAACCGAAGGGGTATTTATGATGAAAAAAACAATCGCGGATTTCTTTATTTCTGGACAGACAATATTTCTTTCTTTTTTCCTTCGACCTTTGCATTGAAAAAACAGATTAAAAAAAAAAATGATATGATTCAACCTCAGACCCATTTGAATGTAGCGGACAACAGCGGGGCTCGAGAATTGATGTGTATTCGAATCATAGGAGCTAGTAATCACCGATATGCTCATATTGGTGACGTTATTGTTGCTGTAATAAAAGAAGCAGTGCCCAATATGCCTCTCGAAAGATCAGAAGTGATCAGAGCCGTAATTGTACGTACATGTAAAGAACTCAGACGTGACAACGGTATGATAATACGATATGATGACAATGCAGCAGTTGTCATTGATCAAGAAGGAAATCCAAAAGGAACTCGGGTTTTTGGAGCGATCGCTCGAGAATTGAGACAGTTGAATTTCACTAAAATAGTCTCATTAGCTCCTGAGGTATTATAAATACTAGTAGATGAGACCATGATATAGTAGGGTATCTGAAATGGATCAATTAGTATAGTAGGGTATCTGAAATGGATCAATTAGTAGATTTTGTTTCACGCATATACTTTTAATAATTCATAAATAAAGAATCAAAAATTCACATAAAAAAAAACGTAACATGTTGATTATATCAAAATTAGGAGGCACCAATAATTATAGTTCGTCATGGGTAGGGACACTATTGCCGATATATTAACTTCTATAAGAAATGCCGACATGGATAAAAAAGGAACAGTTCGAATAGCATCTACTAATATGACCGAAAGCGTTGTTAAAATACTTCTACGAGAAGGTTTTATTGAAAACGTTAGGAAACATCGGGAAAACAACAAATATTTCTTGGTTTCAACCCTGCGACATAGAAGAAATAGGAAAGGAACATATAGAAATATTTTAAAGCGTATCAGCCGACCCGGTCTACGAATCTATTCCAACTATCAACGAATTCCTAGGATTTTAGGTGGAATGGGGATTGTAATTCTTTCTACTTCTAGAGGTATAATGACAGATCGAGAAGCTCGACTAGAAGGAATTGGAGGAGAAGTTTTGTGTTATATATGGTGATCCTTCTGGTATCCGAAGTTGATCCGTAACTTCCTATTTGTGAAAAAGGAGAGGAAAGACGGGTTGTTTAATATCACTCCTCCTCCATTAGTTGATACTTCAAGGGGGTTACCTGGAATGAAAGAACAAAAATTGATTCATGAAGGTTTAATTACTGAATCACTTCCCAATGGTATGTTCCGGGTTCGTTTAGATAATGAAGATCTGATTCTAGGTTATGTTTCGGGGAGGATCCGACGAAGTTTTATACGGATACTACCAGGAGATAGAGTAAAAATCGAAGTAAGTCGTTATGATTCAACCAGGGGACGTATAATTTATAGACTTCGCAACAAAGATTCAAACGATTAGGTGTAGGTGGATTTTTAAACATTCCTTTCGTGGGAATACAATTGAGGTTCAAAATTTCAAGAGACTTATTTTCTTCCAAGGAGTAGATTCGGAATTAAGGTAAGGAATAACAAATATGAAAATAAGGGCCTCTGTTCGTAAAATTTGTGAAAAATGTCGACTGATCCGTAGGCGGGGACGAATTATAGTAATTTGTTTCAATCCGAGACATAAACAGAGACAAGGGTAATCTTTCTAAAAAGAAAAAGGGATTTTCTAAAGGACCCGATGGACAAATAAAGGATCTGTTTTGATATGAAATGGATATATCCGTATATCTCTGACTCATATTTATGAGATGATAAAATATGACAAAACCTATACCAAGAATTGGTTCACGTAAGAGTGGGCGTAGAATACCAAAAGGAGTTATTCATGTTCAAGCGAGTTTCAACAATACCATTGTGACTGTTACAGATGTACTAGGTCAGGTGGTTTCTTGGTCCTCCGCTGGTACTTGTGGATTCAGAGGCACAAGAAGAGGGACACCATTTGCTGCTCAAACCGCAGCAGGAAATGCTATTCGTACAGTAGTGGATCAGGGTATGCAACGAGCAGAAGTCATGATAAAGGGTCCTGGTCTCGGAAGAGATGCAGCATTACGAGCTATTCGTAGAAGTGGTATACTATTAAGTTTCGTACGTGACGTAACCCC